AGGATAAAGAAAAAAAAAAGGATACGATAAAAAATTAGGGAGCCAAATGGTCTTTTTGGGGATAGAGGGACTTGAACCCTCACGATTTTTGAAATCGACGGATTTTCCTCTTACTATAAATTTCATTGTTGCCGGTATTGACATGTAGAACGGGACTCTATCTTTATTCTCGTCCGATTAATCAGTTCTTCAAAAGATCTATCAGATTATGGAGTGAATGGTTTGATCAATGAATATTCGATTCTTTCTTCAATATGGAATCAATTGACAACAATTCTTCTCTATTATGTATACAGGTTTATCCTTCATCTTTTCTGAAGTTTCGATAGAAGGATTCCTCTACTAACGTAAGACAATCAACTCCATTCGTTAGAACAGCTTCCATCGAGTCTCTGCACCTATCCTTTTTCATTTTCGCTTTCTGAACCTTTGTTTGTTTTCGGAAAACGTGATTTGGCTCAGGATTGCCCATTTTTATTAATTCCAGGGTTTCTCTGAATTTGAAAGTTATCACTTAGTAAGTTTCCATACCAAGGCTCAATCCAATTAAGTCCGTAGCGTCTACCGATTTCGCCATATCCCCCTTTTTGAGATGAAAATCTCATTGTGATCTCGTTCCCCTTTTTCTTTCATTTATACCGGAACCGTTGAATTCATTAGATAGATGCCGATTCCTGTCTCGAAAAAGTGTTTTCTCCTCTTTGTCTTTGGTCTATCTTCTTTCATCTTCTATATCTATAGGAGGCTTATATTCGGTCCAATCAAAAACGATTTTATCATTTCTGTATCGGCAATTCAATATAGGTGGATACATACGCTATACATCTGTCTCTCTTCCACTAATTTACCCATGAAATTTCGAATACTTGAACGGTCGATTCTTTTTTTTAATATGATTTGATTTTTGAATTCAAAAATCAAATCATATTAAAAAAAAGAATATTTAATTGTATTGTGATAAAAAAGAAAAATGGAAATTCTATATCGCTAGATTAATCGTTATCTTCTATAATATTTAACAGTTATTTGAAATTCTATATTCTATTCTTTAATATATTAATATTCATTATGAATAGCTAAGAATTAAAATAGTATAATAGTGAATAGCAAAGATTCTAAGAGTTTATTGAATTCTTATACATGTCGAATTTATGTTATGTGAGCCTGCTTAGCTCAGAGGTTAGAGCATCGCATTTGTAATGCGATGGTCATCGGTTCGATTCCGATAGTCGGCTTTTCTCTATTTATTTTATTCTATGTTTTACATGATTGATAATGCATCTTTGAAATCAAAGAATATTGAAAAAAAAATGTCTTCCTCTTTTGGCAAAAGCCCTTGATTTATTATGTGATAGGAATTTCCAACTATCTAACGAAAAGAATCCTTTTCTTTTTCTATATATAGAATATAAAGATCTGGATATTTATCCAACTCATCTCATTATTCTTTAATAGAATAATACTTCAGTAAATTTCGCTTTATTTAGAATTTAGTTCATTTTTAGTTTAGGTTTATTCTGTAGAATGAAATTTCATCAATAAGAATTAATAATTAAATATAAATAAGAAGAAGGAGTCTTTATGTCGCGTTACCGGGGTCCTCGTTTCAAAAAAATACGCCGCCTGGGGGCTTTACCAGGGCTAACTAATAAAAGGCCCAGAGCTGGAAGTGATCTTAGAAACCAATCGCGTTCCGGGAAAAAATCCCAATATCGAATTCGCCTAGAAGAAAAACAAAAATTGCGTTTTCATTATGGTCTTACAGAACGACAATTACTTAAATACGTTCGTATCGCCGGAAAGGCAAAAGGGTCAACAGGTCAGGTTTTACTACAATTACTTGAAATGCGCCTTGATAACATTCTTTTTCGCTTGGGTATGGCTCCGACTATTCCGGGAGCTCGCCAATTAGTTAACCATAGACATATTTTAGTCAATGGTCGTATAGTAGATATACCAAGTTATCGCTGCAAACCCCGAGATACTATTGCGGCGAGGGATGAACAAAAATCTAAAGTTCTAATTCAAAATTCTCTCGATTCATCCCCCCATGAGGAATTGCCAAACCATTTGACTCTTCAACCATTCCAATATAAAGGATTAGTCAATCAAATAATAGATAGTAAATGGGTCGGTTTGAAAATAAATGAATTGCTAGTTGTAGAATATTATTCTCGTCAGACTTAAACCTAACAAAAATAAAATCAACACTAATAAGAATAAGGGGTAAGGGTTCGACCCATTTTGCTCCCTTTCGGCGAAGTAAATTAACCTAAGGTTAAGATAAATAAGAGGTTAAGATAAATAAGGGTTTGATCCGGATTTTTCTTCCATTTAGGTATCATAGACCGAGAGGGAGATTTTCATTCCTTGTCTACTCTACTCTTTTCTTTACACAGTATTTTCTGTACCACAGCCATTAGGAATAGAGAATCCATATCAAAGAAAGGTCTAACTGTTGGAATAGTCGTATCCATTGCTATTTGATCTATTGTGGTTA